ATAATTAAACGTTTAACAATTATTGAACTAATTCGTTTGTCATAACCGACATTTTCGAACCAAATAGCTCTAATTGATCTCTTTAAAACATGATGAGCAAGTGTATAAATATACTCCTGAAAAAAGAGTGGGTATAGGAAGTTGTGTTGCCAAGATCTATTTAGGTCTAAATATCCTTGAAATTGATCCATTGGAAATTGGATTGGAATCAAAAAAAAACAGAAAGAAGGCCATTTATTGACTATGAAATGATATATAGTGCGATGCAGTCAAAACCAAAGTGTTATAGTAAGGATATACTCTATATCTCGGGGACAGGTAAACTCATTAACAGACTCTCTATCCTCTCTTTCAATCTAAATAGTTTATATTTGTTTCTAGGATAACAAAACAAGATAGGTTAGAAATCCTTTATTTTTAATACCAATCGCTCTTTTGATTTTTGAAAATCAATATATTTATCAATATGCTGCTTCTTATACACATTTCTGTAGAACCCAGACTAGGACATAACTAATAATTAGGACTTATTTGATTAATAAAAACGAAACTAGATAAGATACTTGAATCATGCACTCAAGAAGAATTCTTCCCCCGTCCTGGGCACTAATCTATTTTTAACGTCTAATTAGATCGGGTAATCATTCAAATTTAGAACAAAAGCTCGTTGCTCTTTTTTTTTTCCTTATAAAAACTGAATTGAAGTCGGAAAACTCTATCCATTTATTCATTCGACCCCATTCTGATTCTGAATTCATTTCATTTTTTTGAAATCCCAATTCGATCCAGTTAAAGTCAAAAAGTAAAAATGAAATATTGTCAGAATTCTCTATTCATACGACATGCTGTTTTTTCCAGTCATTCCTTTCAGGATCAGTCGTGGTCTTACAAAGTCTACCAAAGGTATGAATGAATCCCTTACTTCATTGAAATGTGTAAAAGATGCTAGCCGCACTTAAAAGCCGAGTACTCTACCGTTGAGTTAGCAACCCGAAGAACAAAAAATTGGCAATGTTGGGTTGGATAAAAAACTAAAGAGATAAAATTGAACAACACAATCAAAACATCAAAATAGTAAAAAACCCATCGAAAATTTTCAATTCTTAAAGTTTCAATTCTGAAAGTAAAGTAAGAAAAATTTATGAAATTCCCATTTTTAAAAATTCAAAATCAACAAATAGAATATTTTGAAGATCAAAATAAACGAACGCAAAAATCTGAAACCAAGTAAAAAAAAAACAGCCAGTAAATGGATCCGTTTATCCACGATCGCATTATATTTGCTCAATAGACTCTTGTCAATATATATAAAAGAAGACAGGGTAAAAAAGAGTGTTACGAAATTCAATTAAAAAAAATAAAGGGAGGGAGAGGGGGATCTACTAGAAAAACGTTAAAAAACGAAATAAGAATTTCCCCCTTCTCCCTTTTTTTTATTAATTGAATTTCTTACGAAATTTATAAAAAACCCCGGCCCTTTTGAAAATATCAAAAAGAGTTCCTGTAGGTTGAGCACCCTTTTCAAGAAAATATAAAATAGCGGGAATATTTAAATAGGTTTGACTGTTTATAGGATCATAAAAACCCATTTTACCCAGATCTTTGCCTTCTCTTCGAGATCGACCATCAATTGCAACAATTCGATAAACAGCTCATTGGGATAGATGTAGACGAATTCTAACTCCCCCCAGAAACGTATACGAGGTTTTCGCCTCGTACGGCTCGAGAAATTGCAGTAATGTCATATATACAAGGTTAAATAGATCCATAAAGAAATTTGAACTAAAACGAAATAAATAATAATATTATTTGATTTATATATTTTCTTTTTAGTTTCTAGCAATATTTTTTCAATTTCGCCGATCTCTCAATAGAAAAAAAAACACACACATTCTTCTTCTCATAACTCAAGTTGGATAACTATGAAATAGCTCAAACGAAAATCAGAAAAGCCTATTCATTTTTTGAGTAGTCTCTAATCCATCTTTTTTTGTCCCCATTAAAACAAAACCAACTCTATTTTGAACCGTGGTTCTTAATATAGTTGTTGAAACAATAAAAAAAGAGGATTTTCTTGTTCCAAGATCCTTTATCTTTCCCGCGAATCATTAGGTTTAGACATTACTTTGGTGACTTTAAATTGCGTGAAAATGGCAGCAACATGCCCCTCCCTTTATTTTTTTCGATAAACCGATTCATAGAAAAGAGGAAAAAAATCACTATACTTACAAAGTTATTAAAACGTATTAATTAGCACTAACCCTAGATTCCTTGCCCTTGAGAACAGAATCAATAGTTTCGACTCGAGCTACATCACGTACTACCTTACACTCCAATCCAAAAAAAACCAAGGTTCGGGTGTAAGAGAACAAAAGATGTCGAGCCAAGAGCACATTTATAATTCAAATGGTGGATATAAGACTCCACGAACGATCCTCTCTGGCAAGCCACACGTTGCTTTCTACCACATCGTTTCAAACGAAGTTTTACCATAACATTCCTCCGGGTTTGAACTGGTATGTAATTGATTCAATTATGGAATCACGAATAGTCATTTGTTCGTTCGTTACAGTTGTTCCACGGGAATATTCTGTTTTGCAATTTCTCGGACGGACTTGCTTTTTTTACGAAGTCTTAGCAAACAGAAAATTTCATATCAATTTTTGAATCTGAAATCGAACCAGAAAGATTAGAAAATCAAATATAATATTAGGAATTCAAAAGTTTTGTTATTGAATCCACATTCCATCTTCAAAGGATCAAATACTTCTAAAATAACAAAAAAAATTGAATGAAAATGAAATAGTTCTTTAATTTAACTGAAAAAAATACCCACCATTTCGAGAGAATCAAACTAATGATCAAATAGACTCATCAAACTCAGCCATCCTTAAATTCAATCTCATTAATTACAGAAATAGAGATTGAAAAAAATAAAGTCTATTATTATTTTAGTTCAGATTGAAAAAGACAATAAGCAAAAATTCATGATTTTCTTTTACGAGTAGTTTTGGCTGACCGAACGGGTTAAATAACCCTTAGTTAAATAAACGAAATTCAAATTAGAAATAAATAGAAATATAGGATATATGAATTACTTATTATTTTATTCCATACATTTCGATCCATTTTTAATTTGTGATATTTTTATCAAATATTTGATACTAAGGTTCAAAAAAAATACATAATGTATAACACTTTTTTTAACGTCTTCGATTCATTTCATCTGCGGAATTTCCTCGAATTCATATTCGAAACTATGTATTGAAATGAGTGTGTTTGATTATTAACAGTTATCTATATGAATAATAGTTATATGAGAAGTTTCAACTAACTAATTTCTTTTATCTTACTTAATAATATTAACCTTAATAATATTAACTCCTCTATACTAAGAGTATATATGGAATGAAGGGAGGGAGACAAGGGGGAGGTTCAATTTATTGTTAATTTGTTTGAAATTGATTTCAATTTCTTGAAATCTATAGTTCCTATGTTATCCAAATGACAACTTGATTCAGATCCATTTATGACAATTTTTTGTTATTCTCAAAATATCGAGATTCTATCTTTCTAGAATCTCGAGATAGAAAAAGGTATTCCCTGGGACGGAAGGATTCGAACCTCCGAATAGCGGGACCAAAACCCGTTGCCTTACCACTTGGCTACGCCCCATTTGTCAGTCTGTTCAATCAATACTAATAAACATTAGTCTTAGTACTGGTTGTTCGTCAATTCCAATCAAAAAATCGATTGTTCCTAGGATTTTGCACGTAGAGCTAGCGGCAAAAATGACTTTATTGATCATTAGATAAAATTGAATTAAAATATTGTCTAAAAATACGATTTCTTCTATTCTGCTTTCTCTTTTATTTTGAAAATCAAACGGTTTGTAATTGGGTGAGTTTTCAAAAAAGGATTTTTTTTTTCGTTTTCTTTGTGTGTTTTAACAGATATCCAATAAAACTCAATCAAAATTAAATTATCTCCAAGTTCAATACAGGAACATAATATTTATTATGCTTAATATCTTTAGTTTGATCTACTTCTGTTTTCATTTCAACTTTTATTTGAATTCAAATAGTTTTTTAGTAGTCAAATTGCCAGAGGCCTACGCTTTTTTGAATCCTATCGTAGATATTATGCCAGTAATACCCCTTCTGTTTTTTCTATTAGCCTTTGTTTGGCAAGCTGCTGTAAGTTTTCGATAAAATGTTGAGTAATGTACTAGACATTATTTATGCAAAAAAGAAAATTCGAATAATTATTCGATAAACTTTAGAATATGAACCCTCGATTCAAACAATTGATAATTGGAATTCGTTTCTTCTCATTGTGATTCTTTTTACAAACGTTGCTTTTGAATTTTTTTCATTCTTTGATTTAGTGAAACCCCCCTTTCAGCCCCCCCAATAGGAGGTAGGAAAGGATGGAGCTAGGAAAGAATTTTTTTTAATCAACCGACTTTTATTGCAAATAGATTTTCTTGTTAAGTTCTTTTTCTAGAAACCGTTTTGTTTAGTGGTGTCGAAATAGGATATGGGATAGAAAAAAGGATAATCTATTCTCTCTCTTTTTTTTTTCAAAAAATGATTTTGGAGATTGTGTAATGCTGACTCTCAAACTTTTTGTTTACACAGTAGTGATATTCTTTGTTTCTCTATTTATCTTTGGATTCTTATCCAATGATCCAGGACGTAATCCCGGACGTGACGAATAAAAGAAGGACTTGACTTTATTGTACATTTTTGAATTCCAAAAAAAGATCAAATATGAATTCACCAACAAAAACGGAAAGAGAGGGATTCGAACCCTCGGTACGAAAAACTCATACAACGGATTAGCAATCCGACGCTTTAGTCCACTCAGCCATCTCTCCCAATTTTCAATTTTGAATCTTACTTTTCAAAAGTAAGATAAGATAGAAAAAAAAACTCCGTATGTCTATGTCTCGTTATCTTTACTTTATTAAAATTCGATTTTAGATTAGAATTCTAATC